TACCTACCCTTTATTTCCTCTTTCAAACAAAGTTGAAATGATTGAAGTTTTACTATTTGGAATCGTGTTAGGTCTAATTCCTATTACTTTGGCTGGATTATTCATAACTGCATATTTACAATACAGACGCGGGGATCAGTTGGACCTTTGATTAAGCAACCTCTCTTTTTTTTTGATTGACCTCCTGCGGATTAAAGCTAAGGAGGGGGTCAAATTCAGATTGTTTATCAAGTAAATAAAGCAATTTCATTGTAATTTCATTTGACCTAAGAAGAGTGGAATCACGCCCTGTAGGATTTGAACCTACGACATTGGGTTTTGGAGACCCACGTTCTACCGAAACTGAACTAAGAGCGCTTTCTTATCACAATAGATAAGATCCTAAAGAAAAGGATTCTAATTGTACTCCCAATAGATTTTGCATGGATCATAGTCTCATAAACTCAAAGATTTGGTAGGTCCTATTTTGATTGATCGCTATTGATCCTTCATTACTGTTCATAGGATACGCATTAGGTAGGGATGACAGGATTTGAACCCGTGACATTTTGTACCCAAAACAAACGCGCTACCAAGCTGCGCTACATCCCTTTTAATTGACCTACTGCTACTCTGTCATTGTAGAGAATCCGTGTCTTGTTTTCCACATCATTATTTCCTTCATTGATATCCAAACTCTCTTGTTATTTATTATTTTTGATCTCATGGATCAAATATAATTTATAATAAGATATAATAAAAAAAAAAAAAGATTTCTTGGGAATGTTCCACAAAGAGGGAAAGGTCCTTTTTTCTCTTGTCTTGTAAGGGAAGGTAAATTTCATTTACCGGGTCTTTCTTTGTCTATCCCTTTTAGTTTTCCTTAGGAATTTCGCCTACAAATACAATTGCTCCTTAACCACATATGCATCTGATCCTATACGTATTATAAAAAAAAGGAGTATTTTCAATGCGAGATATAAAAACATATCTCTCTGTGGCACCTGTGCTAAGTACTCTATGGTTTGGGTCTTTGGCAGGTTTATTGATAGAGATCAATCGTCTATTCCCGGATGCGTTGACATTCCCCTTTTTTTCATTTTAGTTATTGACATGGGAAGGGCTTAAGAAGATTCCAGATAGAATAAATTATCTGTGACTGAGCCCTCGCTTTTTTCTTCCTTTCTTTATTTTTTTCTTTGATGTCAGTTTTTTCTTTTTTATTTGAGTATTAAAGAAAGAGAAAATGGGTATTCAATCGCATCAAAACTTGTGCTTGGGTTCGAATTCATAGAGGGGGAGCGGAAATGGGATCCGGGGCAACAAAATCATAAAAAAAAAAATACTACTATTACTATATACTATAACTGAGATTCTAAATAATTGATAGTTAGAAATCTTTGTATTACTTATTTTTTATTTTTCTCTAGTGATTGCAACCAAATCTTTCATAATTGAATTTCAAATTCGCAACTTCTTTTTTTTTTTTTTCGTTTCGGATCAAAATGAAAGAATTGAGTGAATCCAAAACTCAAAGGAGGTTCATGGCCAAGGGTAAAGATGTTAGAATAAGAGTGATTTTGGAATGTAAGAGTTGTGTCCGAAACGATATTAATAAGAAGTTCTCTGGAATTTCCAGATATATCACCCAAAAGAATCGACACAATACACCTAGTCGATTAGAATTGAGAAAATTCTGTCCCTATTGTTACAAACATACGCTTCATGTGGAGATAAAAAAATAATTTGAAAGAGCGCGCGTATGTACCCTCTATTCAAGAAATGGGAACAGATTCATAAAATTCAAATTCCATATAATAATCTATTTCAAATAAACCATAAACCAATCAACTCCTATTTCCGTCAAATCATAAATGAGAATTCAGAAATAGGATTTTAGAGATAAGGAATAAACCATGGATAAATCCAAGCGTTTTCTTAAATCCAAGCGATCTTTTCGTAGGCGTTTGCCCCCAATTGGATCAGGGGATCGAATTGATTATAGAAATCTGAGTTTAATTACTCGATTTATTAGTGATCAAGGAAAAATATTATCTAGACGAGTGAATAGAGTGACTTTGAAACAACAACGATTAATAACTACTTCCATAAAACAAGCTCGTATTTTATCCTCGTTACCTTTTATTAACTATAAGAAAAAATTTGATAAAAACAAGCCTATTCCTAGAAAAAATAGAACGAGAGGTCCTCGAACCAAAAAGAAAAAGGACAATTTCTCAATTGATTGAACCTAAATTCCATCCAATTCGAATCCCAACCAGGGGTTGATATTTTGTTCGAAAAATTCGAGAATTCAGATTGAATTGACACATCGTAAAATCGTAAAAAAATTATAAGAAAAAAGAAATACTTTTTTTTACTAATTTATCATAATCAGATTCATTTTGACTATAACCTTCCCGGAGCCCATTCTCCGGGGATCTCCGTTTACGTTTCAATCATTCCGGTCGATTGCTTCCAACCCTCTTACCTTACCTTAGTTACTGATCTCCTTGGTAATCATGTAAAGACAATTTGTATTTGATATAGCTATTTGTGCAAGTATTTTACGATTAAGAAGCAATTGCCTCTTGTACAGATCATTTATTAATCGACTATAACTATAGGATACCCAAATCTCCCGAATTACTGCATTTATCCGAGTGATCCATAAACGACGAAAATTTCTCTTTTGTCTGCCCCTATCCCGATGAGAAGATGCCAAAGCTCTTATGGTTTGTTGTATAATACTTCGAGTAAGTCTTGAATGAGCCCCCCGATTATTTGATGCAAAGACACGAGATTTTTTTCTACGTCTCCGTGCTATATAACCTCGTATAGTTCTGGTCATTGAATCAACTGAAACTTTGATGTGCTGAATAACTAATTGATTTCTTTTCTTTCAGTCATTTCCCCCTCGTCCATTAATAACAAAACGGATTCGTCCGATGTATAAAATACAAATTCCAATGGCTTTTGCTACTATGACCTTCCCAACCACGATTTTTTTACGAGCATTTCACCTGAAATAAGAAATTGTATCGAGACTAGGTATGAAAAAAGAAATACTACAATTTCAATTGAGTAGTTATTTAAAGTAGAAATTCGATAGTAAAGGGAAAGGGATAAATAAATCGTGGGTTCCTTCGTTTCTATGGTTACTTCGTAAACGGTGAGGTCCTCTCTATACGCCGGAGCCCCCTTCCCGATTTAATCAATGCTATTAGTAACTTGTACAGTTCACATTCTTTGACTCTACCCATGAATTGTCCAATAATAGATCTTTTCACAATGAGATCTACCCATATAGTAACGGCATTTCATTATGAAAGTTGGCTAGGTTGCTGACCCTGTTCATCCGTTCTTGCAAGAGTGAGAGCGCTTTATTTATGCTTCTTAACTACTCAATCCCCCGCTTAATGGATACATTTGCTACCAAAGGGGAATTGCTTTTCATTTCCAATTTAAGGTGATTGGATTTGCACCAATGGAAACCATAAATTTTATACACAACACAACGGGGGTTTTCTTTTTTTAGATAATGACTGGAAGAATTCCATCCTATTGATTGGTACTGGTCATTGAGACTGGGAAAATGCTTCTTTTTTTTTGTTCCAGCTCATGATCTGAACGAGTCGCACATACACCCTAATACATGTTCCTCGACGCTGAGGACATCCCCGAAGAGCGGGGGATTTTGTGACATTTTTGATTGGCTGTCTTGTGTTTCTAATAAGTTGTTTAATAGTTGGCATCTTGAATTGTATACAATACAAAAAAGGGGGCTGGTTTAGAGAGATCCTAACCAGAGGGTTATTTACCTTATTTTTCTTTTAACGTTTAACGCGGTAAAAAAAGAAAAGATGTACTTTCCTTTCTGCTTCAGACATCTGCGGATCTGATCCATTTGAAGCCCTAGTGCATATAGAGTTCTAAATGCAGTAGGGTTTCAATAAAAAAAAAAACTCAAAAAGAAATGTATTAGACCCACTTCCATTCAATCTTCTTTTGGTATTCGTTTTCGATTCTCTTTACAAGGTCATCTTGAGTGCACTTTTTGCCAATAAGATCTAAAACCCAAACAACAAAAAACACAAGAATTCTGATCCAAAAAATGCGTGAGGTCAAAATAATATTTATGACCTTCGCAGCTCTGGGGATTATCCAGGTTCTCCATTGGAGGAATTGGGATAAGGCCCAAGCAAAAAAAGACTGGATAGCCCTTTCCAGAACAGGACTGAATTCTTTGTTTATGTAATTACAAAAAATATGAACCTCCCGCATAACTATGCGGATGCTTGGAAGTTTTGCCAAAAGGAGTTTCTTTTGGCATCGAGCGGTCATGTTTATCATGTTGACCTCTTTTGGTTTCAAAGTAAAAAAATGGTAAATAATATAATTCTATATTATATATGAAATTTTGAGAATTCATTCGTGCATAAGTTTCTCTCTACTCGAAAGTTTTACCACAGAGTAGCTTCTTATGTAAAAGGCGGGTAACCCTTTTTTTTTTTTCCTTTTTCTTTTTTATTATTCTTAAAAATATTTTGAATAAATAGAAAACAGAAATAGAAAATCCTATTCTTTTTCTAATTCTTCAAAAATATATTAAGAATAAATAGAAAAGAGAAAAATACAACATAAACCTCCTAAAATAGAAAATCTAAAACGGAATTAGTAATTAGTAAGTCTATGCCATATTAAGGCCATATTAAGGTGCTGCGAAATAGAAGGATCTTATCTTATCAAGGCCATATTAAGGTGCTGCAAAATAGAAGGATCTTATCTTATCAACGTTCAAAAATGGAATTAGCAAAAAAAAAAAAAAGAAAGCCATTTTGAACGTTGATTTGAAGCAGAATAAAGGATTTACCCGCGTTTCCGCTGCAGATCCTTATCTCTAGGGCCAGTTTTTGTTGTGTTTTTAGTTTTCTTCGTCATACTCGTCATACTTCCCGAGGGTGTCGTCTCCTATAATATCAATAATTCCATGAGCTTGGGCTTCTTCTGCTGACATATAAGCCATTCTTTGGATGTCGTCGTGTATAACCTGCCGGGTTTTGTGCGTATGTCGTGCATAAGCCTCTTCCATCTGGTTGCGTAAGTAAAACAACACTTCTATTTCTTTTAAAGGGTGTCTTTTGCGGATTTTTGAAAACTTACCGCGAGGTTGGCGCATCATTACCCTGATGATATAAAAAAATGAAGAATTCCTCTACTTTATATCATATCTTGCACCCTCGGGCGAAGGAAAGAGATAAAAAGAATAGAGAAAATTGAACAACCGTACAGGCATTTATTCTGTATTGCATACGGCTATCCAATGGAATTTACCTTTCGTCCCTTCCAGCGCGAAAAAGAGAAAAAAAAAAAATAGGATCTATCAGATCCAGATCATTAAGTGATCCATTTACCACCCTTCCTTTCGGTAGAATTCAAAAATACTATGATGGTTCCGTTGCTTTCTATTTCTATATGGAATTTAGAAGTTTTCTCGTCTGTGATTCAGCAATCCCAAAGTTTCTTTTTTTTTTTTTTTAGTACTCTTTGACTTTGATAATATAAATAGGAGAAGTGAAGTGGAAAAAGAATTCTGGCGCTAAAACAAAAAATTGTGACGCTGAAATAAACTCCCGATAGATAAGAAAAAATCGGAAATCTATTTTGTCTCATACTACTCTCCCGATACAAAATCTCATGTTATGAAAAACAATAATAGTTTGTTTACTCATACCGAACTCGACGTGCCATGCTATTTTTACTCAATAATCTTTTTCATATTTCATATGGCGAAGGCATAGTCTTCTTTTTTCTATCAAATACAAATAAAAAATCATTGGCGCCAAGCGTGAGGGAATGCTATGCGTTTGGTAGGTGCTCCTCCGAATAGAATGAAACAAGCCATTCCACAGGCTTTTCCCATGCATACCGTGTATACATCTACGGGCGACGCATGCATCAAATCATAAATAGCCATTCCTTGTCGCATTAACCCGCCCGGCGAGTTTATATACAAAAAAATATCCCTGGTACTATCGTTCGTACTGAGATATGCTATGAGACCCGCAACGAGGTTACCGCTCTCTTTATTAATAGGTTTTCCTAAAAAAATTAATCTTTCTCGATGAAGTCGGGTGATTAGGACAAAATGCTATCCTTTAGAAACCGTACACGCACCTTTGAATGCATACGGTTCAAAAAATTGCAAAAAAAAATCAATATGTTGGCCTTTTTCTATTTTATTTTATAGAAGGGCTTTTTTTTTTTTCTACCCCCTATAAACTTATCTCGAATTACCCTCTCATTGATGTATTGTTTCATTTCCAAATTAGGACTCTGTTATTTTCTTGTTCCTGAATGGGCCTCTTCTATTTTTTTAGGTTTATGCTCTACTCCGGGTAAGGGTCCAACCGATTTTTATTTATATATATAGTACAAATGCTCCCAATACCATTTCTTTTTGATACGACTTTTTTTTTTATTCATTTCATGTCCATATTACCAAGTGAGTATTTTCTGAACGGAGCCTGGATACTTCATTTTATTGGTTCAACCAAGCCAACCATAAATTCTCTTCTATTTCTAATTGATACTATGAATATTGATCCCTCAAAGAATGGATCTAATTGCACTTCACGCTCCAAATTCTTGATAGTTTCATCAATTTTTTTGGCGAAGCAGAGGTATCTCGATCGGAGGAGAGAACGGGGAAATCCCATATGGCCCAATATGTCTGACAAGTCGCACTATAGGTCAATCCACTCCAGCTTTGGTTGCTTTTCCTTTGTTTTCTCATCTTTAGTAGGGAACTTACTAAAATCAATCCAAGGGCTAGTCGGATCATCATCACTATTGTTATCGTTTTTCCGAGGATAATTGTTAATGTTAATAAACGGATCATCATCACTATAGTTATCATTATCCCCAGGATAATTGTTAAACGGATCATCATCGCTATAGTTATCGTTATCCCCAGGATAATTGTTAGCCCTATCCCGAGGCGAATCGTTAATCAAATGAATAGGATAACAAGCCGGCTTCCTAGTCTGCGGCTTAGCCCCCCTTTTTTTTTCTTCGTCAATATCCTCACCCTCAAAAAACTCAAAAGGAACTTTTGGAACACCAACAGGCATAAATGAGAGAGAAAAGAGTCAAGTATAAGATTTCACTTTTATGTGGAAATGTCAAAATGATTTTTTTTATTGTTTTCAAAATATGAAAAAGTTCATCTAGGAAGATGAAATGAATAAGGGAAAAATCTTATGAAGGGGTCGGGTTCTTCGAACGCTAAATAAATTTCTATGCATTTGTTCATATGTTCATATTCATAGAAAATGCCCCATTGCGTATTGGTACTTATCGGGTATAGAATAGATCTGCTTTTCTTTGTTCTTACTAACAGACTAACAGAATTGTTCCATTATTACCTATTACCAACAAAAAAGAACTAGGAGCCCTTCATTCGAAATAATCCACTGAACTGAAAGGCGGAAGTCTATAGCATAGTCTTTTCCAATGCGATAAAGTTACATAGTATCTATTTTTCTTCGAAGGGGGTATTTTCATGGGTTTACCTTGGTATCGTGTTCATACCGTCGTATTGAATGATCCCGGCCGGTTGCTTGCTGTTCATATAATGCATACAGCTCTCGTTTCTGGGTGGGCGGGTTCAATGGCTCTATACGAATTAGCAGTTTTTGACCCCTCTGACCCCGTTCTTGACCCAATGTGGAGACAGGGTATGTTTGTTATACCCTTCATGACTCGTTTAGGAATAACCAATTCATGGGGCGGTTGGAATATCACAGGGGGGACTGTAACAAATCCGGGTATTTGGAGTTATGAGGGTGTGGCCGGGGCACATATTGTGTTTTCCGGCTTGTGCTTCTTGGCAGCCATCTGGCATTGGGTGTATTGGGATCTAGAAATATTTCGTGATGAACGTATGGGAAAACCCTCTTTGGATTTGCCCAAGATTTTTGGAATTCATTTATTTCTTTCAGGCTTAGCTTGTTTTGGGTTTGGTGCATTTCATGTAACAGGCTTGTATGGTCCTGGAATATGGGTGTCCGATCCTTATGGACTAACAGGAAAAGTACAATCTGTAAGTCCTGCCTGGGGCGTAGAGGGTTTTGACCCTTTTGTTTCGGGAGGTATAGCCTCTCATCATATTGCAGCGGGGACATTGGGCATATTAGCGGGCCTATTTCATCTTAGTGTCCGTCCGCCCCAACGCCTATACAAAGGATTACGTATGGGTAATATTGAAACCGTTCTTTCCAGTAGTATTGCTGCTGTCTTTTTTGCAGCTTTTGTAGTTGCTGGAACTATGTGGTATGGTTCAGCAACTACTCCCATCGAATTATTCGGCCCCACTCGTTATCAATGGGATCAGGGATACTTCCAACAAGAAATATATCGAAGGGTTGGTGCCGGACTAGTGGAAAATCAGAGTTTCTCCGAAGCTTGGTCTAAAATTCCCGAAAAATTATCTTTTTATGATTACATTGGCAATAATCCAGCAAAAGGGGGATTATTTAGAGCGGGCTCAATGGACAGTGGGGATGGAATAGCTGTTGGGTGGTTAGGACACCCTATCTTTAGAGATAAAGAGGGGCGTGAACTTTTTGTACGTCGTATGCCTACTTTTTTTGAAACATTTCCAGTGGTTTTGGTAGATGGAGACGGAATTGTGAGAGCCGATGTGCCTTTTAGAAGGGCAGAATCTAAGTATAGTGTCGAACAAGTAGGAGTCACCGTTGAGTTCTTTGGCGGCGAACTCAATGGAGTCAGTTATAGTGATCCTGCAACTGTGAAAAAATATGCTAGACGCGCTCAATTAGGTGAAATTTTTGAATTAGATCGTGCTACTTTGAAATCCGACGGTGTTTTTCGTAGCAGTCCGAGGGGTTGGTTCACTTTTGGGCATGCTTCCTTTGCTTTGCTCTTCTTTTTCGGACATATTTGGCATGGAGCTAGAACCTTATTCAGAGATGTTTTTGCTGGTATTGACCCGGATTTGGATGCTCAAGTGGAATTTGGGGCGTTCCAAAAACTTGGAGATCCAACTACAAGGAGACAGGTAGTCTGATACAAGATTGATCTGGTATCTTTCACCTGTATTGTATTTTTGTGATTTGGTTTTTCTATAGGTTACGAGAGAAATCTTGAGTTGAATTGCTGATTTTTATTTGACTCTTATCTTTATCTGGGAGATAATCCCAAACCAAATGAACAGGTGTGGAAGCTATAATTGTAAACCACGATCAAATTTATGGAAGCATTGGTTTATACATTCCTCTTAGTGTCGACTCTAGGAATCATTTTTTTCGCTATCTTTTTTCGAGAACCACCTAAGGTTCCGACTAAAAGGGCAAAATAATGTTTGATTATACTCAATTGAAGTCAAAGTAAAGAGCCTCCCACGAAACAAGGGAGGCTCTTTACTTTACTTCAACTAGTCCCCGTGTTCCTCGAATGGATCTCTTAGTTGTTGAGAGGGTTGCCCAAAAGCGGTATATAAGGCGTACCCGGTAAAACTGACAAGTAAACCAGATATAAAGATGGCGACTAGGGTTGCTGTTTCCATTATTTTATAATTTCAAGATCACAACGGATCTATGATAAGATGATTTATTTACAGTGTAATGGTATACAAAGTCAACAGATCTCAACCAATGCAATAGGATTTATGGCTACACAAACCTTTGAGGGCAATTCTCGATCTGGTCCAAGACCAAGAAAAACAGGTCTAGGGGTTTTATTGAAACCCTTGAATTCGGAATATGGTAAAGTAGCTCCTGGATGGGGAACTACCCCTTTGATGGGTGTCGCAATGGCTTTATTCGCGGTATTCCTATCTATTATTTTGGAAATTTATAACTCTTCCGTTGTATTGGATGGAATTTCAATGAACTAGGTCCATCAAAATCATGAAGTCCTCGCTTTTCGATCCAAAATTCATCACTTAGGTAGGACTAGGATTTATAGGCACTTCCGGCAGTTCGACCGCGAAATTCTT